CTTCATATTCGGGGGCATAATTCACATGGATATAGTAAGTCTTGCTTGGGCTGCTTTAATGGTAGTCTTTACATTTTCCCTTTCACTTGTAGTATGGGGAAGAAGTGGACTCTAGGGCTAGGGTAATTACTAATTGAATTGAGTTGAGTAATCAAACTGTATTAATAGTTTCATAATCCTTCTGCAAAGCGTTTTTCTTTCAAATATCTTCATTTTTTAATTCGACTGGAATCCAGTAAAGTAATGTAATAGATGACGAATAACCTTTCAATCAAACAAATAGTTAAATTAAATGATTCCCATCTTCGTATTTTGAAACTAAACGGAATACGCATGATATGCAATTTTTTCCAACCAAATTGAAATAGAGTATTTAGATGAACTAGCTCTTAACAGAATTATATATAAATATTACAATGAGGAGCAACCGACCCCTTTTTATTTGTTTCTCGCTTTACTGTTCAAAGAGGAAGTCGATCTGTTATTATGTAGATACGTATTTTATAAGATAAGAGTAAAGGTGGGCATTCAATTATATCATATTGATCGAAATCGGTCTAAACCAAATGAATGTACCAAAGTAAAGAACTCGAATTGGGGTACTATGTATATTACACATATGGGAGTTATATGTACATATATCAATATACAGATTACGGAGTGATCTACATTAAGCCATCTTTCTTTATACAGTCCAACTTTATTATTTTATATAATAATGTATAGTAGAATTATACACTAATAGATAGTATGGTAGAAAGGTTCCTATATTCCTTTCTACCATACTATCAAATCTCATATACGTCTGATTTTAATTCGCTCATTTTATTTAAGACGTGGAATTTGAATCCCTTTCATTTCTTCCATTATTGATAAGAACTAAGAAGTCAAGCTTGATTCAAATTAATCGTTTTGACTGACCGTTTTTACGTAAATGATAAGTAAAAAAGCAGTAGGAACTAGAATGAACAGTGCAGTAGCAATAAATGCGAGAATATTTACTTCCATAATTTCATCGTTTTTTTACTTCATAATTAATAACTCGGGATCTGATCCCATAGAGATTCTAAATCTTTATCCTGTAAATTCAATGGGAGAAATACATCCCGATGATATTGAATCGGATCAATATCATTGAATAACAATATCTGAGCTATCAAATCTATTCATCATCGAGAATGGAATAGTATAACATAGGAAGATCTTTTATCCATACGGAAGAAAAACCTAAAATGGAATTCCTGCTCCAATTTAGAATCTCATTGAATTATTATTCTTTATTTTATCCATTCGTTATTTTCTATAACCTACCGTCTTATTTATAGAATCATATATATAATATAATAAAGGATGATCTGGCCCATCTTCCGCTTCCATTGGTCAAAAACCCAACCCAAATAGTAGAAGTAAAATGGAAAAAATAAGAAGAAAAGATCGAATATTTTGATAAATTAAAAAAGAAAAAATGAACTCTTTTTTTTTAGTTTGTTCTTTCTTCGATAGGACCTTCCCCGGAAATCAAAAAAGATTTCTCATTCCCTCACTAAGAGAAGAGAGGGTCTATCTTTTCTTTGTTTGCTCTTCCTTTTCTTAATTACTTAATTTAAATATTCCTTTCTTTCCTTGAACCGGCCCTGGGACACATATATCCAAAATGAAGTATGTAGTTTGAATGATATAAATAGATTGTTTCCTATTAGTAATTTAAGTTATCAAAAATTGGAGCTAGAAAGAGGCTTTAATATGAAAAAAAGTATTTTATCGAGGTAACTATGTGAAAAGTGCATTTTTTATCGTACAATAAACGAATCAAAATTTGTGTATATGCTCTAGTGAAAGTATATATATAAGTATTCGATTCCCTTCCACGGGTCAGGAGCAATCGAAAAAAACCAGACAAGGATTTCTTTTAATCCTAACTAAATAGGGTGCTACTCACAATTGTACCAATTCAATATGCCTATCCCCCTCGGTACTAATTGAAGTAATTGAAATTGTCGCATTGTATTTTCTCAATAAAAAATTCGAAACGGAAAAAAAAAGGACCCTATGGGAATTAGATCCCACTCTATGCCCCTTGACAGAAAATAAAAAAATGAATTGATGGAGTCATCGGATACTAGGTCGGGACTGACGGGGCTCGAACCCGCAGCTTCCGCCTTGACAGGGCGGTGCTCTGACCGATTGAACTACAATCCCAGAGAAATAAGGTATACAGCATACATATTATTAATGATTTGATTAAGACTAGTTTAATTTAGAATTGTCGTATTGTAACAGAGAAAGGAGTGATTGGTATATTAATATCCACATAGATATGGACTTTAGTGAGAACGACACGGATTACTAGAAATCCTATTGTCAAATCGTGTTAAATCGATTGATACGAAATCTTTCCAAAAAATATTTTGACTTGTTAATTCTTGTCCTATGTTTTCGGATTATGATATGAATCCAGATAATTCATAAAATGAAGAATATATCGGAAAAAAACAAATAGGATATAAAATTAACCAGACGTTTCCGGCGGACAAATTTCTTATATTATGTAATCTCATGATGGATCGGTGAATTCTTGGGCCGAGCTGGATTTGAACCAGCGTAGACATATTGCCAACGAATTTACAGTCCGTCCCCATTAACCACTCGGGCATCGACCCAGGAAGAATCAAGTCTAGACTTATTGATAATACATGATCAACCTCCTTTCGTAGTACCCTACCCCCAGGGGAAGTCGAATCCCCGCTGCCTCCTTGAAAGAGAGATGTCCTGAACCACTAGACGATGGGGGCATATCTGCGATGCCCAACCGACATCATACTATATATACTCATAGTATGAATAGTTTTTTGTAATTGTCAATATAATGTAATGGTGTGACTAAATACGAATAAGTTTTCCACCTTTCCTTTCGCGATTCCGATAGAATATTTTTTCATTCATGGTTCATGAATGAAAAAAATTCTATATTCTATTTCTATATATAGATTCTATATCATTAGAATGGATAAACATTCCGAAATAATTATAATGTGTTATAATTAATAATTAATGAAGTATAGGATCGCTAGTGATTTGTCCGACAGAAAAGCCATTCTTCAACCTTCACGCATCGATTCACGCATTGTTAAGATGCGATATTCCTATCTTACAGCTAGGAAATTAAGAAACGATAGAAAGTTTCTTTTTTTCTAAGAGCAGAGCTTGGATTTCAGGTACGAGTTGAATCTTTTCATTCCATACATTACATGATTTGATCACATATCAAATATCTTGGATCTATTTCAATTTGTGTATTAATCAAACGAATCTCGTTGTGATAGGGGTCAATAAAAGAAAAAAAAAAGTAATTAGGTTTTAGCCTAGACTGACTAAAAAAAAAAAAGATATTCCCGAATGAGACACTATGAGCCTACTGTATGCACCTATGTAATGTAATATGTAGGTATATAATATATGTATATGTCTTCACATTGTCTCATTCAGGAATGGAATAAAATAGGCCCTTTTAACTCAGCGGTAGAGTAACGCCATGGTAAGGCGTAAGTCATCGGTTCAAATCCGATAAGGGGCTTTTTCCACAAAACTCTAGTTTCAATCTTCATTTTTTAGTGGATAATAGGGATATTTTTTTTATTAGAATGAGTTAATTAACTAATTATCATTATAAATATAATGAGATAGTATAGTGATTATAAAGTGTTCATTATAATGATAAATCACCCCGCTTATTGGGAAGACAACTATGTCACTACAGGCTATATTCTTACTCAACTCAGGTTTCATTATTCCATATTTTTGGTTCGAGGACATAGATATTCTACCTACTCAACCCCAATTATGAATCGCCAAATATTCCTACTTTTCCGTTATTCCAATCAAATCCATCATAAATATAAGAAATAAAAAAGGTAAGTGGACCTGACCTATTGAATCATGACTATATCAGCTATTCTGATATTCAAATTTGATAGAGATAGAATTGTAGCCTCGAAATTTTTTTTTCATTTCCTTTAGACTACGTCGCAAGAATTTAGAATTTGTCGATATTTCCGATTCAATCTTTTTTGGATCCTCCATAAGAATAAATTATTATTCCGTTCCTCCACTCCTCCACGCGAAACGTTTATTCTGAGTCACAAAATAAGAGACGTCTATTTTTGAATATCTTTCTTTGATTCAAAAAAAAAAAGGATCGGTTGCTTATATATAGATTTTTTTTATCTATCTATAGTTATAAATATAGATAGATCGGGTCGTGGCTTTATGTACCAAATATTTACATATTGATGCATCCTCTATTTTTGTTTCGACAATGGGATGGATAACGAGAACGGATACTAGAAATAGAAAGATATTTGAATTTCCAGTCCACTATCCACTATATAGTATATAGTATTTAATTTACTATTTTATATTGCATATCATATTTCATTTAGAGACAGGGGGAAAATAAGGAATTTCCCCTCTTTTTCTGACAACAACAAGGTAAAGTAAATAAGCAAATAGTCCATTTTTTGGCTCGAACCATTCAAAAATATATTATACTTTGTAGTTTTCGATTCATCTGAAGGAAATATAAAAGAGAAAGAAGACAATAAAATAAAAAAAATGAATTAAAATTGAAAAGTCATATCATATAAATTATATAGGGTACTGTAGTCGTTTAATATACTATAGAATAGAAATAAGTTGGAAGAATCCATAGAGATATTTATTGATTGATCTTTTCTCAATATCACAAACAAGATCCAAAAATAAGATTAGTTGGTGGAGCGGGTGTAGATAGGAGGAGCAACTGGTGATGGGAGCGGGGATCATTTGTTCAAAGCATAGTTCTTTCAAAAAATTCATCTGAGTTGAGTGATGAGTCATAAGACAATTCAAGATTCAGATAGTTATTCAGAATAAAAGAGGAAAAAATAATAGAATCGAACTCATGGATTTACCTAGGTCGGTTTATGACTCAATAGAAACAAGAAAGAAAGGATTTTTTTCTT